TCTGATTTCGTTGGAAATCATATAAAGACAATTCCTATTTGATATAGCTATTTGGGCTAGTATTTTACGATTAAGAAGCAACTGTCCCTTGTATAGATCATGTATTAATTTACTATAACTATAGGATACTCCATTTTCTCGAATTACTGCGTTTATCCGAGTGATCCACAAACGACGAAAATTTCTCTTTTGCTTATCCCTATCCCGATGAGCCGAAACCAAAGCTCTTATTTTCTGTTGAGTAATTGTTCGAGTAAGTCTTGAATGAGCCCCTCGAAAACTTGATGCAAATAAACGAATTTTTGTTCTACGTCTTCGAGCTATATATCCGCGTTTAATTCTGGTCATTGAATAAATAAAACTTTCACAAATAACTAATTGATTTCTTTTCTTTCAGTTATTCTTTTACCCGCCTTGGTCTATTAATAACCAAACGGATTTTTCCAATGTATAAAATAACAATTCCAATGGCTTTGGCTACTATAACCTTCCCGACCACAATTTTTTCTTTTGCTAGGTGTCAAAACAATAAAAAAAATAGCTAAATTAAATGGATAAAGAAATAGTGGATTCCATCGTTTCTATGGTTACTTCTTAAACGGTGAGGTCTTCTCTATACACCGGAGCCTTTACTTCATTTAATCAATGTTATTGGTAACTTGTATAGTTCACACCACACTCTTTGGCTCTACCCATGAATTATCCAGTAACAGGTCTTTCACAATAAGAGCTACTTATATAGTAACGGTATTTAATTATGAAAGTTAGCTGGGGTAGCTGACCCTCGTAGTCCGTTCTTGACCGAGTGCGAACTTTATTTTTATGTTTTTTTTTTTGAATTTCAATAAGATTTCCTCCGCTTAATGGATAACTATTTGCTACCAATGGAGAGTTGCTTCTCATCTTAAATTCAGGTGATTGGATTTGCACCAATCGAAACCATAAACTTTATACACAATAGAAGGATGGATTTTCTGATTTTTAGATAGTGAATGGAGTTCCTTCTTCCATTCTATCTTATTCACAGGTAGTGATCATTCATACTGGAAAGCGGTTTTCTTGCTTTTTTTGTGCCAGCTCATGATCTAAACGAGTCGCACATACACCCTAGTACATGTTCCTCGACGCTGAGGACATCCCCGAAGAGCGGGGGATTTCGTGACATTTCGAATTGGCTGTCTTGTATTTCTAATAAGTTGTTTAATAGTTGGCATGTTGAATCATATATATAATGGGCTGGTTTAGATTGATCTTAACCGAATAATTATGAATTTATTCTATATTAAATAATTATGAATTTATTCTATTTAATAGATATAGTAAACTCGGAGATAAAATCTCAAATCAAGGATTTGCACAAAATCTATTTTTTTCATTCAACTGCTACAAGATCAACAATTCCATAAGCTTTGGCTTCTGTTGCTGACATAAAAACGTCTCTTTCCATGTCTTCAGATACAACCCATAAGGGTTTGCCCGTCCTTTGTACATAAACCCTTGTGAGGGTTTCGCGTAGTTTCAGCAGTTCTTCCGCTTCCAGGATAAATTCTCCCGTTTGCGCCTCATAAAAAGAACTAGCAGGTTGATGGATCATTACCCTGATGATAGAAGGGTTCTCTATCTGGTGTGATAAAACGAACAGAAAAGAAAGATAAAGAGTAATAGGAAAAGAAGATAGAATTGAACAACCGTACGGGCATAATCTTTTGTGCATTGCATACGGCTCTACAATCAAATTGATCCTTACTTTCCATTCAAGAAAGATCAAGATAGAATCTATCAGCCCCAGATGGGTAAATGATCAAATTGCCACCCTTCCTTTCGGGGGAGTTCAAAAATACTATGATGGCTCCGTTGCTTTCTATTTTTTTTTTTTAATAGATTCTTTTTTTGTGTCTTTGATTCAGCAATCCCAAAGTTTCTTTTTGATCCAACCAAAAAAAGAAAAAATCTTGTTTTTTTCACACCCCTTTTTTTAGAACATAATTATTGTTAAGAGCCTTTCGGTGTGAAAACAAAAAAGTTTGTGACGCTAAATTAGACTTCCGATAGATAAGAGAGAAAATCGGAAATACATTTTATCCCATACTACTCTCTCGATACATAATCGAATTTTGTGAAAAAAAAGAAAACTACAAAATTTTTTCATATCGAATTCGAAGTGCCATGCTATTATTACTTAATATTCATACGGCGAAGGCATAGTTTTCTTTTTTTTTTTCGAAAATACAAATAAAAAACTCATTGGCGCCGAGCGTGAGGGAATGCTAGACGTTTGGTAATTTCTCCTCCAACCAGGATAAAAGATCCCATTGATGCGGCTAATCCCATGCAGATTGTATGGACCTCTGGTCGCACAAATTGCATAGTATCATAAATAGCTACTCCAGGTATTACCCATCCACCAGGAGAGTTTATAAACAAATACAGATCTTTGGTATCATCCTCGATACTGAGATATACCATAAGACCAATAAGTTGATTCGAGATCTCGCTATCA